TAGGTTGTGCTAAAGATCTAAAAACCCATTTTCATCTTGTTTTGTAAAAAAAAAGATGAAATAAAGCCAACGCAACGGGTTTAAAACTAATTTTTAAGTAAATCCATTTCAAATTGCTTTTCTAGAACACTCAATATCTCTTTTACATCTTCTATACGAAAATGTTCCATTTTCATAAGATCCTCTTGGGTGTTATTCAAAAGATCCAATAATGTATATATATTGGATCTTTTGAGGCAATTATAAATTCTGGGAGGCAATTTTAATTGGTCAATAAAAATATATTTCAATGCGATTTTTTTTTTGTTTTTTCTTAAGTTAACCAATTTATCATGAAAGGTAAAAAGAGGTAAAGTAACCTTGTGCTGATTGTCGTATAAATTTAAGTTTTCTTCTTCTGTATGGAAAAAGGGAATAAATAAATCAATCAAATTCCGGGACGCTTCATGAAGCGCTTCTTTAGGAGTTAAACTTCCGTTTGTCCATATTTCGAGAAAAAGTATCTCTTGTTTTTCATTTCCATTCCCATAAGAATGAATACTATGATTTGCATTTCGAATAGGCATGAATACAGCATCGATAGGATAATTTCCGTCTTGAAAGTTATTTGCACCTTTTATACGATATCCTCGGTTCCTTTCAATTTGTAATTCAATACAAAAATCAATTGATTCTGTTAAGCTAGCTATATGTTGTGTATTATCAACGATTTCTACATAAGGTGGTGAGATGATATCTTGAGCTGTTACATACCTAGGACCCTTAACACAAATAGACGCGTCACAAGTTCCATATAAATTACTTCTCAATACTATTTCTTTCAAATTCATTAAAATTTCATGTACTGATTCTTGAATACCCACTATGGTAGAATATTCGTGCGGTATTTTCTCAAATTTTGCGCGTGTAATACACGTTCCTTCTATTTCTCCAAGTAAAGCTCTTCGCATCGCAATGCCTATGGTGTCGGCTTGACCTTTCATAAGTGGAGACAAAAGAAAGCGTCCATAATAAAGACGCTTACTATCTGTCCTTGATTCAACACACTTCCACTGTAGTGTCCGAGTAGATACTGTTACTTTCTCTCGAACCATAGTAATATAATATTAGTTGATCGAATCGTTTATTTCTCTTGAAATTCATTTAATATTTCTTTTTACACGCGTCTTTTTTTAGGAGGTCTACAGCCATTATGTGGCATAGGAGTTACATCCCGTACGAAAGTTAATAGTATACCACTTCGACGAATAGCCCGCAATGCTGCATCTCTTCCGAGACCGGGACCTTTTATCATGACCTCTGCTCGTTGCATACCTTGATCCACTACTGTACGAATAGCATTTCCGGCTGCGGTTTGAGCAGCAAAAGGTGTCCCTCTTCTTGTACCCCGAAATCCACAAGTGCCGGCGGAAGACCAAGAAACCACTCGACCTCTTACATCGGTAACAGTCACAATGGTATTATTGAAACTTGCTTGAACATGAATAACTCCCTTTGGTATTCTACGTGTATTCTTACGTGAACCAATACGTCCATTCCTACGCGAACTAATTCTGGGTATAGTTTTTGCCATATTTTATCATCTCATAAATATGAGTCATATAGATATATAGATATATGGATATATCCATTTTTTGTCAAAACCGATCTTTTTTTTATCGGGTCTTTTAGGGAGGCTACACTATCCTTGTCTTTGTTTATGTCTCGGGTTGGAACAAATTACTATAATGCGCCCTCGCCTACGGATTAGTCGACATTTTTCACAAATTTTACGAACGGAGGCTCTTATTTTCATATTTTTAATTCCTTAGAACTTAATTTTGAATTGACTTATTGGAAGAAAATAAGTTTCTTGAAATTTTGAATCGTATTCCCATGGAAAAGGATGCTAATTAAACACTTTGACCCCAACCCGCCGGCAGTATCCCTATAAAATTACGTCGTAGCTTTCCTGAAACATAACCTATAATAAGACCCTCGTTATCTAAATGAACCCGTAACATACCATTGGGAGGCGATTCAGTAATTAAATCTTCATGAATCCATTTTAGTTCTTTCATTCTGAGTAAACCCTCCTTAAAGTATTAACTAATGTAGGAGGAACACAATTATATACTCCGCATTTTTTTTTTATTTCGAATAGAGTAGAGTAAAGATTACCATATATAACACAAAATTTCTCCACCTATTCCTTTTAGTCGAGCCTCCCGATCTGTTATTATACCTTGAGAAGTAGAAAGAATTACAACCCCCATTCCGCCTAAAATTCTAGGAATTCTTTGATAGTTAGAATATATTCGTAGACCAGGCCGGCTGATCCTTTTTAAATTTAAAAGATTTTTATAAGGTCCTTTTCTATTTCTTCTATGTCGCAGGGTTGAAACCAAAAAATATTTGTCGCTTTCTCGATGTTTTCTTACATTTTCGATAAAGCCTTCTCGTAAAAGGATTTTAACAATGTTTTCGGTGATATTAGTAGATGCTACTCGAACTACTCTTTTGCTATCCATATCAGCATTGCGTATAGAGGTTAGTATGTCAGCAATAGTGTCACTACTCATGATGGACTAAAATTCTTGTTGCTCCCAAATTTTGATATAATCAACATGTTTTTTTATTTAATTTATTTATGAATAAAAATTTTATTATTAAATTTAAGGTATATGCGTGAAATACAATCTACTAAATTAATTTGAATCCACTTCTTTCCAATATCCTACTATAACTCTATCATAACCTCAGTTTATATTTTAAGACTATTATAATACCTCGGGCGCCAATGAAACTATTTTAGTAAAATTTAAATGCCTCAATTCCCGGGCGATCGCACCAAAAACGCGAGTTCCCTTAGGATTTCCTTCTTGATCAATGACAACTGCGGCATTGTCATCATATCGTATTAGCATACCGTTGTCACGTTTAAGTTCTTTACAGGTACGTACAATTACAGCTCTGACCACCTCTGATCTTTCTAGGGGCATATTTGGTACTGCTTCTTTAATCACAGCAACAATAACGTCACCAATATAAGCATATCGGCGATTACTAGCTCCTATGATTCGAATACACATCAATTCTCGAGCCCCACTATTATCTGCTACATTCAAACGTGTTTGGGGTTGAATCATTTTTTTTTTTTTTATTTATTCTTTCAATGCAAAGGGCGAAGAAAAATAAAGAAATATTCTTTGTCAAAAAAAAGAAACTTTGCATTTTTTATCCCCAGGATCTATTTTCTTTGGTTCTACATTCTTATCCCAAAATAATTCTTATCCCAAAATAATAAATTGAGTTTTGATAGGCATTTTGGACGCTGCTATTGAAATTGCTTTTCGGGCTATATTTTCTGCGACTCCGCCCATTTCATAAAGTATTCGACCTGGTTTAACAACAGCTACCCAATATTCAGGAGAGCCTTTACCCGAACCCATACGTGTTTCTGTGGGTCTTACTGTAACCGGTTTGTCGGGAAATATACGTACCCATATTTTTCCACCACGACGTGCATTTCGTGTCATTGCCCGGCGCCCCGCTTCTATTTGTCTAGATGTGATCCAAGCGGGTTCAAGGGCTTGAAGAGCATATTTACCGAAACTAATATGATTACCTCGATAAGACATTCCCTTCATTCGTCCTCTATGTTGTTTACGGAATCTGGTTCTTTTGGGGTTATAGTTGATGGTTGTTTCTGAATTCCACCTCTACTACAGAACCGGACATGAGAGTTTCATCTCATCCAGCTCCTCGCGAATAAAAGGATTCAAAATATTTAATTTGAATTGAGATATACATATATTTAATTATTTAATGAATAATAGATCAAATCGTGGAATTCTTTGAGATTTAATTTAATCTATTAGTGAGCTCTATACTGTGTTTGTATATTTTGGATATATACCTAAACCTATTAAACCTATTAAACATATATATATGTTTTTTTTTTTTTTCAGTTTTCGGATTGGCCCAAATCCAAAATTTAGCAATTCAAAAAAGAACGTTTTCGCGGGCGAATATTTACTCTAATATCTATTTCAGTTGTAAGGTTAGTTCATTACTTCTCAGATCCGAATAGATCAATTCTTTCTCGGTTCCTTCCGCCATCCCGACCACCGAATCATTAGGATTTTGTTTCAATAAAATCTTCTGTATTCATGGGTTCCATCGTTTCCATCGCTTCTTGTTTAATGGTTAGGTCTTAATTTTACAACGGAGCTCCTAAATGAAATTTATTCTTGAGTCAATTTTCTCAGTCTTTATTGGTTCAAGGCTCTTGAATTTTTGTTATATATCTATCATTTAATTATGTATGAATCAGTATTGATGCTTTATTACATTGACTTTTATGAGATGACTCATAGACCTTACATATTGAAATTATATATCATAGCTATTCTTTTTCTCTCTCTTTCTCTCACCACTCTAGCCACATCTTTTTCTATATTCCGGTTCGCACCTTAGAATGAGATCTTTTGCTTTTTTACTTTATGCAAAACAGGGTTCAGTTGCTACAATGATATAAATAATCTATCATATCTTGACTGGTTTGTTGGATCTAGATAATGTGAAGTGATGGATTGGTTCTTAGTTCTATAGTTATTAGTTCATATTAGTAGGTTTTTTTTGAACCTTATTTCTAAAAAAACCAACGAGTCACACACTAAGCATAGCAATTATATCAAATCTTCAATCGAATTTTTATTTAACCCTATAGAATTAAAGAATTACGGGATTAAGAACTCTTTTTTTTATCTTCAATCAAAAAAAAGAACGAGTTTCTTATTTTTTGTTGAGTTTTGGGGGTAAAAAAAAAATAAAAGCCAAGAAATCTTTTTTATTCCTCATTTATAAATATCCAAATTTTGATACCTAATACGCCATAGATAGTTCGAACTGTATAGGCACAATAATCAATTTTAGCCCGAATGGTTTGTAATGGAACCCTCCCTTCTCTGATCCATTCGACACGTGCAATTTCTTTTCCATCAATGCGCCCTGCAATT